TCTCCTATAAAAAAACTCATAACACCAACTCCATTCGTAATTGCATCAACTATTCTCCGATCCAAAAAATGAACAAATTCCGCGAATCCTCGTATACTCGGAGTTAAAAATGCTCTATAAAAATAATCTATGTAACCACGATTATATGACCAATTATATATGATATTTATTATTTTTTCTCCTAAAAAAAAAGTGGAATAGGAACCCCCCCTTTTTTTTTTATTAATTAAATTCAAATTTTTGAATGCTGAATAAACAGGTTTATATAAAAGAAACGCGATAAATATTCCAAAAAAAGCTATACTGATGGAAAAAGTTGCATTTGTAAAAAATTCATACCAATCCAGAGAATTAGAAAAATTTTTATGTAAAAGATTTATAGATGAGTTTAACGATTTGGATAATATATCCAAATCTTTTCCTTCTTGAGTGAAAGGAATCCCGATGCCTCCAACAAAAAAAGTAACTAAAAGCAATAGAAGTAGCGGGAATAACATAGTATTCGCTACTTCATGAGGATAGGATAAAGTCTTTGTACTATCAAAAGCGGTAATAGTCATAAAGGGTCGGGGTACATTATCATTAATTCGATATGGGTTTGTCGAAAGAAAAGAAGTACTCGCATTATTATTCATTGGTAATAAAGTTAATAACCTCATTTGTGTGTGTTTTTTTTTACTTTCTTTACCCCAGAAAGATATGGAATAGGCCAAACTACTTGTTTTTCCACTATAATTTTGAAAGTTACTGTTTAAATGTCCCTCAAAAGTTAGTAAATAGATTCGAAACATATAAAATGCTGTTAATCCTGCCGTGAAGCAAGCTAGTATTCCAACAATCTGTGAATACAACCAACTATCAGTAAGAATTTCATCTTTAGACCAAAAACAAGCAAGAGGTGGAATACCACATAGAGAAAGTGTCCCTAAAAAAAAACCAGTTTTTGTAATTGGCACATATTTTATTAAACCACCCATAAGAACCATATTTTGACTTTTATTTGGAGAATATCCAACAATAGGCTCCATTGAATGAATAATTGATCCAGACCCTAAAAACAATAATGCTTTAGAATAAGCATGAGTAATCAAATGAAACAAAGCCGTTCGATAAGATCCCATACCTAAAGCTAACATCATATACCCTAATTGAGACATTGTAGAATAGGCTAAACTTCGTTTAATATCGTTTTGAGCAAGAGCTAAAGTAGCTCCTAATAGTACTGTTATTATACTTAGCAAAGATATGAAATTCATTATGTAAGGTATAACTAAAAAAAGGGGAAAAAGCCGAGCTACAAGAAAAATTCCTGCTGCCACCATAGTAGCAGCATGGATAAGAGCTGAAATAGGAGTAGGACCCTCCATAGCATCGGGTAACCATACATGAAGGGGAAATTGAGCCGATTTAGCAACTGCACCAGAAAATAATAGGAAGACGCATAAAGTTCCAAATAGAAAATGGACCCCATTAGTAGAAATAAAGTTATTGAATATTTCAAACAAGTCTCGAAATTCAAAACTACCTGTTATCCAATAAAGACCTAAAATTCCTAATAATAAACCAAAATCCCCGATACGGTTAGTCACAAATGCTTTTTGGCAAGCATTTGCGGCCAGGGGTCGTGTGAACCAAAAACCTATTAATAGATAAGAGCACATTCCAACTAATTCCCAAAAAAGATAAATTTGTATCAAATTAGAACTGGTAACTAATCCCAACATAGATGCATTGAAAAAACTCATATAAGCAAAAAATCTCAAGTATCCTTGATCATGAAACATATAATTATCACTATAAATAAGAACCATAACTCCGATAGTAGTGATTAATATTGACATAATAGAAGTAAGTGGATCAATCAAATAGCCAAACTCTAAAGAAAAATCATTATTAATGGTCCAAGACGATATATATTGGTAAATGGAACTCCTATTTAGTAGTTGAATAGATAGGTCGGCTGAAAAAACCATAACTATACTTAACAAGAAAACACTATGAAACGACCACATACGTCGAAGATTTTTTGTTGCAGTTGCAGTCGGAAAAAAGATAAGACCTAGTCCTATTCCCATAGGAACTGGAAGTGGAAGGAGAGGTATGATCCATGCATATTGATATGTATGTTCCATAAAATTTTTTTCTTTCAAAATTGTTTCTAATTCACCAGATCCTATCTAATTGTAAAAGACAAAATCAAGATAGGTAAGAACTAAAAAAGTCTTATTCTGAATTATTCTCAGTGTTTCTTCAATACTTCAAATATTCAAATCACGAAGTGCAAATTGGTCAAATAACATGGATAACTTCTTTGGTAAAACAGAATACTTAGTTTTAAATAAAAGAAAAATTAAAATTTTTAAATTAGGTATATTCTTTCTTTCAACTTGGACAATTAATAGGAAACTTTATATTTAAATTAGTTATTAGGTCAAAGCTGGGTTGACAAATTAGTCGATGGATTTTATTCCAGGTATAAATGATTAAAATAAACTGAGATAGAAATGGAAGCTGTTTGTTTTTTTTTATAAAGAAGAATTAGTTTTCAACAATAGATGTCTTTCACATCCAATGAACAATAGATGTCTTTCACATCCAATGATATTATTTAAAAACCTTTTAAATTTTGAATGGCAGTTCCGAAAAAACGTACTTCTCTGGCCAAAAAGCGTATTCATAAAAGGTTGTGGAAAAGGAAGGGATATTGGGCAGCGTTAAAATCCTTTTCATTAGGAAAATCCCTTTATACTGGTAATTCAAAAAGTTTTTTTGTACCGACACCTAAATAATAACAGATTCAAATAATCGAAATCGGACAAATGTTAATTTAGTGTAGAATAGGACTACAAAATTTTTATTATCTAATGCAATACCTAGTAAAGCGCAAATGGAACTTTTTGACTATTCTCTATGGTATAAAAAATGATGAAAGCAATATTTTGTTGCGAAATCAAAATCCCCACCCCGGAAATAATAAAATATAAAACATACTCAAAATAAACTATTTGAAACCTTGTATCTGGTGGGGATTTTGATTTCCCCCATCTACCCCTTTCGCACAATCTTTTTTTAGAATTTATAATTTGTTAAGATAGGAGGTATCACTTTTTAGTTACAAATACAACAATGGACAGAATAAAAGACCTGAACAAACCTGACTATTAAGTTCATTAATTGAGACCTTTCCTAAAAAAAGTTCAGAACACTTACGTACCTCATTAAATCTCGACACTTGAATAATAATAGCTTATTATCGTTTTAAGTAAGCCGCTATGGTGAAATTGGTAGACACGCTGCTCTTAGGAAGCAGTGCTTGAGCATCTCGGTTCGAATCCGAGTGGCGGCACATTCTCTTCTAAAAGAGATACAATAAGTCCTATAATAAATTAAATTCCGATACCTTATTTTTAAAATGGATATGATATTTTTTACTGTCGAACATATATTAACTCATATTTCTTTTTCCCTTGTTTCAATTGTAATTACAATTTATTTGATAAGCTTAATAGTCGATGAAATGATAGGACTCTCTAATTCCTCTGAAAGAGGTCAAATAGCTATTTTTTTCTGTATAACAGGATTACTAATTAGTCGTTGGCTTTATTCACACCATTTTCCATTAAGTGATTTATGTGAATCATTAATTTTCCTTTCATGGAGTTTCTCGATTATTCATATGTTTCCATACAAAAACGTACGCGTAATAACTGGACCAAGTGCTATTTTTACTCAAGGATTTGCCACTTCGAGTCTGTTAACTGAAATGCATCAATCCACAATATTAGTACCTGCTCTGCAATCCCAGTGGTTAATGATGCATGTAAGTATGATGTTATTAGGTTATGCAGCTCTTTTATGTGGATCATTATTATCAGTATCTCTTCTAGTCATTACATTTCGAAAGGATATCGAAATTTTTGCTAACAGCCATTTTGATTTTTTTTACTTTGGTCAGATCCAATACATGACTAAAAGAAGGACTGTTTTACAAAGGACCTCTTTTGATTCTGCTAAAAATTATTCCCGATCCCAATTGATTCAACAATTAGATCATTGGAGTTATCGTGTTATTAGTCTAGGGTTTATCTTTTTAACTATAGGGATTCTTTCCGGAGCAGTCTGGGCTAATGAGGCCTGGGGATCATATTGGAATTGGGACCCAAAAGAAACTTGGGCCTTTATTACGTGGACCATATTCGCGATTTATTTACATACTCGAACAAATACAAATAGGAAAGTAGCCAATTCGGCAATTGTAGCTTCTATGGGCTTTATTATAATTTGGGTATGCTATTTTGGGGTCAATCTATTAGGAATAGGGATACATAGGTATGGTTCATTTCAATTAATATCTACTTGAATAAAAAAAAACTCAAAAAGTCCTACCGATTAGAGATATAAAATAGCATAGATAAATAAAAATCTAATAAATAAATCTTAGTTGAACGTCAAGAGCCGTTTGAATCAATACAATACTTGACTTGATTCAAATGGCTCTCACAAAAGCTAAATAGATCCAGTTACAATTCTTTTTCTATTAATGAGTTAATAAGTCAAAAATTTTTGTATAAAAAATTATCTATAAAAATATTTACATAAAATACTTTGAACCTTATCAACTGATAATGAAAAAACGAAATCCGGGTAAATACCAATACCTATTATGGGTAGAACAATGGAGATCGCAACAAATAGTTCTCGTGGTCCCGAATCAAAAAAATATGAATTTGAAACAGTAAATAGCTTGTATCCATAGAACATCTGGCGTGACATAGATAATAAATAAATAGGAGTTAATATCATCCCCATTGCCATTACACAAGTAATTAGTATTTTTGTCATTAACAGATATTTTTGACTAGTAATTAGTCCAAAAAAGACTATAAATTCCGCAACAAAACCACTCATGCCTGGTAATGCAAGAGAAGCCATCGATAATATACTGAACATCGTGAATATTTTGGGCATTAAGATAGCTATTCCACCCATTTCATCGAGATAAACAAGACGAATTCGATCATAACCCGTTCCTGCCAAGAAAAAAAGCCCAGCACCAATAAAGCCATGAGAGATTATTTGTAAAAGAGCTCCGTTGAGGCCCGTATCAGTAATCGAGCCAATGCCTATAATTATGAAACCCATATGAGATACAGAAGAATAGGCTATTCGTTTTTTTAAATTACGTTGACCAAGAGATGTTAAAGCTGCATAGATTATTTGGAGCGTACCCACTATTATCAACCATGGAGAAAATAGCGAATGAGCGCGGGGGAATAATTCCATATTGATCCGAACCAACCCATATGCCCCCATTTTTAATAAAATTCCAGCTAGAAGCATACAAGTACTATAATGTGCTTCCCCGTGGGTGTCTGGTAACCAAGTATGTAGGGGTAGAATCGGTAATTTGACAGCAAAAGCAATAAGAAAGAATATATAGAATATTATTTCCAATGCCACAGGATAGGATTGATTAGATAATATTTCAAAATTGAATGTTGGTTCATTGGAACCATATAAACCGATACCTAGAACTCCCATTAACAGAAAAATGGAACCTCCTGCAGTGTACAAAATAAACTTGGTAGCTGAGTATAAACGTTTCTTTCCTCCCCATAAGGATACAAGTAAATAAACAGGAATTAATTCGAACTCCCACATGATGAAAAAAAGTAAAAGGTCTCGGGAAGAAAATAATCCTATTTGGCCACTATACATTGCTAACATCAAGAAATGGAAAAATCGTGAATCTCGAGTAACTGGCCAAGCTGCCAAAGTAGCTAAAGTAGTAACAAATCCCGTTAATAAAATAGGTCCTATAGAAAGTCCATCTATTCCTAATCTCCAGTAAAAAGAAAAAAAACGTATCCATTTATACTCCTCTGCCAGTTGTATTAAAGGATCGTCGAATCGGAAATGATAACGGAATGCATAGGTCATTAGAAGGAGTTCTAAAATACATATACATATAGTGTACCAACGAATTATTTTATTTCCTTTCTGAGGGATAAAGAAAATAAAAGAACCTGCGGATATCGGAAAAGCTACAATTAATGTTAACCAAGGAAAAAAGTTCATGGTAAAGATAAGATACACTTAGACCATAAAAAACCCGTACTAAAAAAAAAAAAAGAAATGGAAACTATATAGTATTTTGAGCACGGGTTTTTGTCGGTAAAAAAGGGATTAGTGCTATTTTTTTTTTGAACGTATCAATAAGCTAGACCCATGCTACGAGTTGTTTCATGCCATAAATAAACCCGAACACTCAAGAAATCCGTTGGACAGGCGGATTCACATCGTTTACAACCAACACAGTCTTCTGTTCTTGGGGCCGATGCTATTTGTTTAGCTTTACACCCGTCCCAAGGTATCATTTCTAATACATCTGTGGGGCAGGCTCGAACACATTGAGTACATCCTATACATGTATCATAAATCTTTACTGAATGTGACATTGAATCTCTAAATTGTTGAACGTCATAAATTTTCAATCTAATAAACTTGTACATGAATAATGTATTTAGATATCAGATGAATCAATGATTTACCAAAATTGTTATACAAAATGGATTTGTATTTATGGATTAGCTTATACAAACGAGTAAAGATACTTTTATTTAGTACATCTTCGTAAACAGAAATATAACCCTATATTTAATATCATACATACTAATTGGACTTACTGAATAACAATGTTTTATTTGCGTCGATAAAGATTCAAATTGTTGAATCGATATTATTTATTCAAGAAATTTGATTGATTGGTGCGAGTTGATTTTCTATTACGATAAATTGATGAAATAATTGCTGGTCCAATAGCTGCTTCAGCGGCGGCAATAGCTATGACAAAAATTGAAAAAATATCTCCTACTAATTGGCGTCTATCAAAAAAATCAGAAAATGTTACGAAGTTTATATTAACTGCATTTAGGATAAGTTCAAGACACATAAGGGCTCTAACCATATTTCGGCTCGTGATCAATCCATAGATACCAATAGAAAATAAATAGGCACTCAAAACAAGTACATATTCGAGCATCATTGACCGACTCCTTATCAATCTTGATTCATTTCAATATGAACAACAACGCAACTTATTCTATTGACTAGAATGTAAAAAGTACGGAACAAGGACAAAAAAATAGATTTCTAATATTTAGACTAGGTAATGGATTGAATTTAAAGCATTTCTTATCTTATATGTTCGAAAGCTTTATTACTGACGAGCTACCGCAATTGCACCTATCAAAGCAAATAAAAGAATTATCGAAATGAGCTCAAATGGAAGAAAAAAATTTGTTGATAAATGAATCCCAATTTTTTGACTATTACTTATCAAATCCTGTTCTACAATATGGTTTGATCTTGTAGTCCAAATAATCCCGTACCATGAGGTATCTGGAATAGTAGTAATTAGTGAAAGAAAAATACTTGTACAAACCACTGAAGTAACTCCATCTCCAACAGTCCAAAACTGGAAATCTTTGTAATGTTCTGAACCATTAATAAACATTACAGCAAATATGATTAAAACATTTATAGCTCCCACATAAATAAGAAGTTGGGCAGCAGCTACAAAATGGGAATTTGATGAAATATAGAATAAGGATATACAAACAAGAACGAATCCCAATGAAAAGGCGGAATAAATTGGATTAGTAAATAATACTACTCCTAGACCTCCTAATATAAGACCTGATCCCAGAAAGATTAAAAGAAAATCGTGTATTGGTCCCGGTAAATCCATTATATATAATATAAAATAAGAAAAAAAATAGAAATCTTTCATGACCTTATTGATCGGACCAGGAAAAAGTCAAATTATCCGGAATATATTTTAAATTGAAAGAATAAGTATTGATATAGGTCTAATAATTGGACCAATATCATTCTTTATTCTTTTTTGAGGTTCAATTCGGCAGTTCACAAAAATGACTTTTTATCAAAAGACTACATTAGTAATTCTAACTTTTTTCTAAAAGGGGTTTAGACATTTTTTATTTGAGTCGCATTCAAAATTGTTCGAATTGTGTAATCGTCAATTAATGCCAATGGTAACCGACCCAAATCAATTTGATTATAATTCAATTCGTGACGATCATACGTAGAAAGCTCATATTCTTCAGTCATTGATAAACAATTTGTGGGGCAATACTCAACGCAATTACCACAAAATATACAGATTCCAAAATCAATACTGTAATTAAGCAATTGTTTCTTTCGGATCCTAGTTTGTAGTTTCCAATCAACAACAGGTAAATTTATAGGGCATACGCGAACACATACTTCACAAGCAATGCATTTATCAAATTCAAAGTGAATTCGACCGCGGAAACGCTCTGATGGAATTAATTTCTCATAAGGATATTGAATCGTTACAGGTAAACGATTTGAGTGGGATAAAGTAATCATAAAACCTTGACCGATGTACCTTGCAGCCCGTACTGTTTGTTCACCATAATTGATGAACCCAGTTACCATAGGGAACATATCGCGAATAGCTATCAATAATTTGATGATTGTTTCCTTCTCTTGTTTGAGATAAGTCTACGTATAGACTCGCATGGTTAGAGTGAAAGGAGTTGGGAAGAAGTTGTTAATAATAAATTACCGAGAGAAATAGGTAAAAGAAATTTCCATCCAAGATTTAATAATTGATCCATTCTCAGCCTAGGTAAAGTCCATCTTGTTGTAATAGGAATGAACAAAAACAAATAAGTTTTAACTAATGTAATCAAAATACTAAGGATTGTTCCAAAGACTCCGCCTGCTTTTTCAAAAAGTTCAGGAACGGATATATATGGAATAGAGAGATTCGAACCGCCCAAGTAAAGAACTATTACAAAAAATGAAGAAACTAATAGATTTAGATAGGACGCAACAAAAAATAAACCAAATTTGATACCTGAATATTCGGTTTGATAACCTGCTACTAATTCTTCTTCCGCTTCTGGTAAATCGAAGGGTAACCTCTCACATTCAGCTAGAGAAGCAATTAGAAAAACGGTAAACCCTATTGGTTGACGCCACAAATTCCACCCCCATAAACCATATTTTGACTGTGCTTCAACTATATCAACTGTACTTGAACTATTAGAAAATCATAGTCGGTGATAACATTACTGTTACTATCGCTATTACCGAACCGTACATGAAATTTTCACCTCATACGGCTCCTCTAGGAGCCTAACTAAATTTAAGGACCGGGTTGGTATTATTTAACGTGATATACTTGTATATTAGATAGAGTCAAAATATATGGAAAAGCCCTGAATTAGCCCAATGTAATTCCGTCTGCTATAAAAAAAGTATTTCTGAATTAATCTCATCCTTTCCTTTTACTTTCATTTTATTTAATAATTTTTTTCAATATTATTTGAGTAATAACTTAATCCGTCAATAAAATACTCCTTAATAATTAATAATAGAAATTAATAATATATATAAATACAGGATTTTCGATTACGAAAAAAATATTACATATTCCATTATTTCATCACTCATTACACGACTTTTATCCCTATGAATATAACTATATTAAAGAAAGAATAAAAAAGGTCGTTCTTTTTTATTGGAATTGCATTTTTCTATTTTGTTCGTTCCTGTTCTTCTTTTTCTTCTTTCTCAAAAAAGGAAAAAGGGAGGTCCTTTCAAAAAGGATTCTTTCGTTCCTGATAGTTTTTTTTCAGTGGATAGGGGCATACTCTGGATCGGAATCGTGGGAAGTACTACCGGATCATTTCTACCAACTTTAAGCCCCCATGAGTGTTCCTGTTATGCGGAAATGCTTTTTTATATAATTCTCATAATCTATATTACTAATCCTTTGTGTACCTTGGTATTTCTAACCACCCACGCCGTTTTTATCAACTCACTATTATATACAAACGATAGTGAAAAACCCATAAATTATTTTAAACCCGCTTCAAGTCAGGATGATCAATCAACCGATCTTGGGATAAACAGTGTGAATTACTTATGTTTACTTCTGTTTAATCCTTATACATAGGAAATGAGACTTACTATTTTGACTGCAAATTTAGAAGCTGTTTTCTTTCACTCATAGAACTATCGGATTGGGTTCATCGGTTGGGTTAATGAACAAAAAAATGAAGCGATTTCTTTAATTCAGACAATTTCTTTCCAACGAAAAGAAAAAGGACAATAGGGAAAATGTTTCAACGAATCGCACGTAGAGATATTGATAACACGCATAGAGTTACTGGTATTTCATAACTAATTGATTGAGCAGCAGCCCGTAAACCACCTAAAAAAGAATATTTGTTATTTGATCCATATCCTGACATAAGAAGTCCAATTGGCGAAATACTTGAAATGGCAATCCATAAAAAAACACCAATATTGAGATCGGCTAGAACAAGATGATAGCCAAAAGGGATTATTGAATAACTTAATAGAATTGATATGACTGCTATGGCTGGTCCGATATTGAATAAATAAGTATCGCCTCTAGATGGAAGAAGGTTTTCTTTGAAAAGTAGTTTTGTACCATCGGCTAAAGCTTGTAGAATTCCAAAAGGTCCAGCATATTCAGGTCCAATACGTTGTTGTAGTCCCGCAGCTATTTCTCGTTCTAACCAAACAATTACTAGTACACCTATTGTGATTCCCACTATAACCGTCAAAATCGGAATAAGCATCCATATGATCTCATACACCTCGTTTAAGGATTCCCATTTTGAAAAAGCATTTATATCTTGTACTTCTGTTGCATCAATTATCATTTCAACGATCAACTTCTCCCATAATGATATCTATACTACCTAGTATTGTCATAATATCAGCCAATTTCATTCTTTTAACTAGCTGAGGAAGAATTTGCAAATTGATAAAACCCGGCGGTCGAATTTTCCATCTCCAAGGAAAAATTTTCCCATCTCCTAGCATAAAAATTCCCAATTCGCCCTTTGGGGCTTCGACTCTCGCATAAAGTTCTTGTTTCGACAATTCAAAAGTCGGAGAGGGTTTTTTACTAATGAACCGATATTCAAAATCATTCCATTTGGAATCCCTTACTTTATCAAAACATCGTATTTCTAAATTCTCATAAGGTCCTCCCGGAATTCCTTCTAAAGCTTGTTGAATAATTTTGATAGATTCCTCAATTTCACTGATCCTTACTAAATAACGAGCTAATGAATCTCCTTCTTTTTGCCATTGGACTTCCCAATCAAATTCGTCATAACACTCATAATGATCAACTTTACGAAGATCCCAGTCTATTCCGGACGCTCGTAGCATTGGGCCCGATAAACCCCAATTTAGTGCTTCTTCTCCACTCAAAATTCCTACTCCCTCAACACGTTCTAAAAAAATAGGATTGCGTGTAATAAGTTTTTGATATTCCGAAATTCCGGTTAAAAAATAGTCACAGAAATCAATGCATTTATCTATCCACCCATACGGTAAATCAGCGGCAACTCCTCCAATACGAAAAAAATTATGCATCAATCTCATACCAGTAGCAGCTTCGAACAGATCATATACTAATTCTCGTTCTCGGAAAATGTAGAAGAAGGGAGTTTGTGCACCAATATCTACCATAAAAGGGCCAAGCCATAATAAATGAGAAGCTATACGACTTAATTCTAACATAATTACTCTAATATAACTGGCTCGTTTAGGTACTTGAATATTCCCTAACTGTTCCGGTGCATTTACGGTTATGGCCTCGGTGAACATAGTAGCCAAATAATCCCAACGAGTTACATAAGGTAAATATTGTATAATTGTTCTATTTTCTGCAATTTTTTCCATTCCTCTATGTAAATATCCCAATATTGGTTCACAATCAACAACATCTTCCCCATCTAGAGTAATGATGAGTCGAAGAACGCCGTGCATTGATGGGTGGTGAGGTCCCATATTTACTATCATAAGTTCATTTCTTATAATTGGTACATTCATAGGTTGTTCCTTAATTCATTTTTATAGGAATTGCAGAAAACAAAGAGAAATTCAGCAAAATTCAAAATACAATAACTAATAAATTCAATTTTAGTTATTGAAATTAACGAATTTGAGGTTCCCGAATATCTAGTCGATCAATTAATTCTTTATAACGTATTCCGTTTTTTTTTGACAAATAAGCCAGCAACCGTTGACGTTTTCCCAGAATTTTCTTTAGACCTTTCTGAGATAAATAATCTTTTCTGTGCAATTCCAAATGTGAAGTGAGTCTTCGGATTTGCTGAGTGAAATTAACTACTTGAAATTCAACGGATCCCTTGGTTTCTTCTTTTTTTTCTTGTTTTGGGGGAATAAATGAGGAAACTGAATTCTTTAGCATAAAAGCAAATCCTTTCCAACTTTTTTAAAATATGAATTTTATGGATCAGTAATAATAATGTTGGACATTTTAATCCGGTCGATTTTTTTTCGTTCTGGGCTTTTTAATTTGATCAAAATTGTCAAAATAAAATAAGCAACTAATTAATAATCCAATTCTTTTTTTTTTTATTTGAATTCATTCTTTAGATAGAAAAAGGGTGAAACTAAGAACATAAAATAAAAGAGAGACAAATAAAACTTTAAATAATAAAAATCTTTTGATAAATTTAAATTATAGATCTAATTGATATATTATTGAATTAGTATTCATGTATTAGAATATAAGACAATACGTGTCTATGTCTGTTTAGTTTTTTATGGGAGATATGTTACAGAATAGAAATAAAACTATCCTATCATGCATTTCATACATTTAGAATTGTGGATACATATGGATTCTTAACATATTGAAAGAACTCCCAGTATTGCTATTAAACCAATACCGATTCATAGAAACTAAATCTTCTAATTGACAAGTCGGCCAAAGAAAAAACTTTAATCTATTAAGACGGTTGCTTTCAAACAAAAATGGACCAGAAATTTTTACATTGGTTCCGTTGAAAAATCCCGGATTTCTATCTATACCTTTGGTTTTTTTTGAATTAAAAGACATTAGAATTCTTAACTCTTTTCGACGGTTCGGCGATAAAATAGTTTCAAGAACAAGCAAACTGGAGTTTTTTATGTCTCTATTTTCAAGAATTTTTTGCTCTTTTGCAATGGATTTTGCAAAATCCATTTTTTCTCGATACTTGGGATTAGTTTGATAATTAGTCTTCTGAAATAATGAAATACGTATGGTTTGATACATAATAAATTGTCGAGGATTATTTATAGACATACGAACCGGTTCAATAGAAAATACTCCCCTTTGCATCCATTCTGTAACATATTTATGACTCGGCATTATATCTAGATTTATTGTTCCTCTTTGAATAGCAGATAGAGCGCTTTCTCTTGGATTTCGCAAGCTAAGCAGGAGACAATACACTTTGATATTTTTCATTATTGTTAGATTGAAAAAAAAAGACCATCTAAATTGAACAAGCAAATGACTTGTTAGTAAAAAATCGGGGTCTTCCTCTGTATTGCTTTCGGTGATACGTTTTTTTATGTCCGATTCTACACTATAGTCTAAAAAATCACCGTACTCTGAAACATATTTTTCTTGATTTACGAGAACGGATCGAAGATTCCATTTTTGCTTTAGAATGATATTTTTTTTTTCACTCAAACTTTTCTTTTCATTAAAATTGAAAAGAAGTGATTTGATTGGTATGATCCATAGTTTTAGTTTATATACATTATAAAGGAGTATCAATTCTGGTAAGAACCAAAGTTCTTCATTCAAAATTGGAAATTCTTCGTTCATTCCCAGCCAATCGAAAACGCTTTGAATCCTTGGGTTGGTTTGCTCAGTTTGGTGAGTCGTCAAATCAAAAAGACCCTTCTTATCGATTTGTTCAATTAGTTGATAATTACTTATCTTAGTATTCTTGGTATTAGTCTGAATCCAGTCTTCAATATTGACCCTTTTTCTAAGACACAAATGGAGAATTCTGTAATAAAAAAAAGATTTATTCATATCTGTAATAGTTTTTTCGCCTAAAGAATTGTTATTGCCTAGCATAAAAAGTTTTCGTTTATTTGTGTTGTAATTATAGGATATTTTTTGGTTATTATTTCCTTGTGCTGGTAAAAGAAAAATATCTGAGCTATTCTTATTTTCATAATTAATAAATTTATATGATAAGAGATCATATCGAGAATTTTTTTTAAAATTTCCTTTGTGATTTGATAATGAGTGTAATCCATAATCATTACTTTCCTTTTCATAAGGAATTAACCCATCGTTTTCATAGAAATCCTTATTTTCATTTTGTCGTATAGAGTGGCTAGTTTTTTTCTTTTTCCATGTTTTTGGTATCAATCCAAACGATGTAATATGAGATATATTATATTCATAATGATTCTGTAACTCACTTTTCCAGCCATTTATTCCAGACGTAATAAATTTCTTAGCTGTTAATTCCGAATCAAATATTCCTTGTACTCCAAAATCATCCTTTATTTTATTTTTAAAAAAACGAGATGTTTCATGATATTGAAGTGCGGATCTTAATCTTAAGTTGTATAAGTTTAAAATGCAGCTTTGTGATAATTTATACCCTACAAAGGCTTGTGATAAAGAGGAGAAGTCAAAAAACAGTTTTGAATTTTTATTACTAATATAAAAAGAGGACTGTCTAAAGTTTCGAAAGTCTTTTTTTTTTTCTTTTTTATTCCTATTTATTTCATTATTGTAAGTGTACTTATGCATTTTTTTTTGTTTTGATTCAAAATCAACAAAAAGCTGTCCTTTGATGCTTATTATATTAATAACTAGGACCATAACAATGTATATTCTTTCAATAAAAAATTTGATAAAATACTGCGAGTTAAAGATTAATCGAGTCAGTCGGGTTTTTACTATTTTAGAAAGAATTTCTATTTTTTTGAATTCTAATCGTTTTATGCTCTGCCGCTTTTTGTTAAACCCATTAATTATCTCAGGAGTTCTAAAAATTTTTTTCTTGCTTTTTATGATTTTTTTTAGTTGAGTTCTGATCGTGCTTGTTCTAATAGTCATATCTTGCAGTTTTTTTTCTGTTAGCGAGTGTGTTGTCCAATTTTTTGATTGAGTTGGAATGGGCGATTTGTGAATTATTTTATTATTTTTTAGCAAATCTTTGTCGCTGTTAGTTTCACCCCAGTCATCTAGTTCGCTCAACCCAAATAAAAGAATTTTTGTATTTTTTGAGGGGGCATTTATTAGTCTCTTGATAACTAGACCACTTTTGTTAATCCAGTTTTTTATTTCTTTTAACATTTTTAAAATGAAAAAACAATTTGTTTTCAATTTGATCATTTTTTTTATGAGTTCTTTAAAAATGGGTACAAAAAAGGAAGGCTCGGTTTGAGGTGACCCAAACGGTTGTTTGGTTGTCCTCCCCCACACAGTTAAAAAACACTTGCTTTTTTTTTTCACTCGATCCATTTGAGGGAATTCGGGTTTCGATTTATGCCAAGGTTTCAGATAGAAAGGGAATAGGATCTTTATCTGAATACCTTCACTTAACCAGTTTTTCGGCAAGTCTTTTTCGGATAGTTCAACACCACTATAAGTGCATTTAACATGCGTTTCCTTATTCCAATTTTCGAAATCCTCGACCCATTCGGGAAATTGAAATAATAAAATACGTCCAATATTTTTAGATATTATCAATGAGGGTAATATAATATATTTTCTAAGAATTGATTTTATTATTAATATGCAACTCCTTGTTAATTGAGGAGTTAGAATACCATTCGGAGGTTCTTCTGCTATTTCGATCCCTATTGTTGCTTCTCTTTTATACTTGTCATTTTTATCTTTTTTTTCTGAAAATTCTTTAGTTTTTTTCATCCAATTTCGGAAAATAAGTTTAATCAGTCCAGAGATATCAAAATAAGAAAGGATCGGTTTGTCGAGTCTGTACAAAAAAATTGGGGAATGTACATTTGCTTGAGACAGTTTTAAAATAGGTATTTTACGTCTTTGAGCTCGTATCGAGCCCATAATTATATTTCGACGAAAATCGGGTTGTTGTGCATAATACATCAAATAAAATTCCTCGGGTTCTGCTTCGTAATTAGTATAAGTAGGCTCATTTATAGTAAAAATCACCCCAAATCGTGCTTTTCTTGAACGCATTCCAGGATCATCTAATACGGCTGCTTCGTATTCTCCTTCTTGGCGTTCAAACTCGTCAATTAATTTGTATGAACGTCGGGGTATTTTTTTAGTAATTTCTTTTATTCCCACTGGTAATGTTTTTACTTTTTTATCATACATATTGATTATTTCTTCAAATTCTATAAAATTATTAGCAATAATAAGACCATGTATTTTATTTATCAAATTATTTATCAAAGGAATCTCAGGCCTTTTTTTTATGGAACTTTCACTAAGGAGTGGTGGTGCCAATATGTTTTTTGTTGTTCCGCGATAGGGGCTGTTTACGCCGGGATCATTTTTTTTTAGCAAATAGTCTTTTTTTCTTTCATCAATACGCAATCTCGTTAATAAATCTAGACAAAAAGTTCTTTTTTGTAGAGCCTCTAGTCTAGTTAGAAATTCAGTTCTTAATTTTGTTTTGGTTTGGTCAGTTTTAGAAACCCATGGAGTTTCTAGTTCATTACAAATTGAGTTTACCGCTTCTACTGATCTGAAAAAATACATCTTTATTTCTAGCATTTCGAAAAAAGTTTTTAAACTAGGTGGGTAGGTAAAAGATATTCTTTTTTTTTCACTATCCTCACAGGAAAAAAAAATATATTGTGACATTTCATTTATTATACTATTTTCAAATTTATTGTTTTTTAAATATCGCAACGGACGTCTCCATCGTTTATAGTCGAAAAGAAGAACCACAAGAGATTTTGTATTTACTAATTTCTTTTCTTTTTTTTTTAGTATTTCTAACTTCGAAGTTTCTTGATTCCCATACGGATAAGAAGTTTCATAAACCGGGCTATTTTGATAGCATGTCTCTTTAAAGTGAAAGTGGAATTCATCCTTTGTTTTTTCTTTTCCGTTCACTCGGATCTCTTCCGTTTCATCGATTTTGTCCGGATCCTCCTTTTCTTCCGAAAAAAGGGAAGGAGAAGGATCTTCTTCGGTGGATCCCTCTTGTTCCTCTTTAGTCCACTTCGTTTCGGAAGTTTTTTCTATTTCTACATCTGTTTCTTCTCTGCTTTCCCCCCTTTCTTCCGTTACTGAGGTTTCTTTGAGAACCATGGATGACGGTATTCTGCCTAAATAGTAGACACAGGTAATAAATAAGAAAATACTAAAGATTCGAGCCATAGAATTTCTCACTTCTGACACAAGGTACTTATTAGATCGAATAAGTAGATTAGATCTAATAGAGTGATTTTGCCGTATCCAGACTAATACCAACCCAACCCATTTCATGAATAAAACGTGACCGATTAACCAACCAACAAAACTACTTGTTACAAATAACATCTTGTTGTTGCATCGAAACATATAAATGTTGACTAATCTGGCTAACATTGAACTTGGTAAAATAAAATAGTTGAATAATTGAAAAATGAGATTATT